AAGTTCTAATGATCTCGAGGTAACTCAAAAATACAGGCATTTGTGGGTTCAATGCGAAAATTGTTATGGATTAAATTATAAGAAATTTTTTAAGCCAAAAATGTATATTTGTGAACAATGTGGATATCATTTGAAAATGAGTAGTTCAGATAGAATCGAGCTTTCGATTGATGCAGGTACTTGGGATCCTTTGGATGAAGACATGGTCTCTCTTGATCCCATTGAATTTCATTCAGAGGAGGAACCTTATAAAGAGCGCATTGATTCTTATCAAAGAAAGACAGGATTAACTGAGGCTGTTCAAACAGGCACAGGTCAACTAAACGGTATTCCTATAGCAATTGGGGTTATGGATTTTCAGTTTATGGGGGGTAGTATGGGATCCGTAGTAGGCGAGAAAATCACCCGGTTGGTCGAGTATGCTACCAATAAATTTCTACCTCTTATTCTAGTATGTGCTTCCGGAGGCGCACGGATGCAAGAAGGAAGTTTGAGTTTGATGCAAATGGCTAAAATATCTTCGGCTTTATATGATTATCAATCAAATAAAAAGTTATTCTATATATCAATCCTTACATCTCCTACTACTGGTGGGGTGACGGCTAGTTTTGGTATGTTGGGGGATATCATTATTGCTGAACCCAATGCCTACATTGCATTTGCGGGTAAACGGGTAATTGAACAAACATTGAATAAGACAGTACCTGAAGGTTCACAAGCGGCTGAATATTTATTCCATAAGGGCTTATTCGATACAATCGTACCACGTAATCTTTTAAAAGGCGTTCTGAATGAGTTATTTCAGCTCCACGCTTTCTTTCCTTCGAATAAAAATGGAATCAAGTAGACCTTTAAGGTCAATTATTTTTTTGTGGCGAACAAGCTGTTAGTTTATCAGACATATATTCCATGTAGAAAAATTAAAGTAATAAGTACATTTTTTTAGTTCTACATTCCTTGCACTTATTATATACTCATTTATAGTATAATTATATACGACTTAAAATTAATAACGAATTTTAAAATAGATTTTAAAATATATAATATTAAGAATAACAGGTACAAATATTAAACCGAGGTACCCATTCTATGACAACTCTCAACTTACCATCTATTTTTGTGCCTTTAGTGGGTCTAGTATTTCCGGCAATTGCAATGGCTTCTTTATCTCTTCATGTTCAAAGAAACAAGATTTTTTAAACCCGATGCGACCCAATCTCAGCCATTTTTTTCAAGACGTAGATTAGACATGGATCATAAAATGGATATCCATTTAGTAGAATATCGTATAAGATGTGCCTTCTTCCGAACATGAATTAAATGTAAATGAAAGAGCTCTTATGCATGTGGACTATGTTATATGTTTAAAATAATTATAGCTATTTTAAAATAGATCAGGATCCGCAGATCTCTGAAATGTAAAGTCAATGGTCACTATCTCTATCTATAGGAGATCATATACATATAAAGGGGATACTAGTATTTTACATCTAGCCAATTCGATGAATTATGCCTAAAGGTTCCCATCAGAATAGTGCTAGTTGATGAGAGTTACTTCGAAAAAAAGAGTAAAGTCAAATTTTTGGGGGGTTATTCTCTCAATTTCAATAAAATGCAACCGGATCTAGTATGAGTTGGCGATCAGAACATATATGGATAGAACTTATAACGGGGTCTCGAAAAACAAGTAATTTCTGCTGGGCCTTTATCCTTTTTTTAGGTTCATTAGGATTCTTGTTGGTTGGAACGTCCAGTTATCTTGGTAGGAATTTGATATCTTTATTTCCGTCTCAGCAAATCATTTTTTTTCCACAAGGGCTCGTCATGTCTTTCTATGGCATCGCAGGTCTCTTTATTAGTTCCTATTTGTGGTGCACAATCTCCTGGAATGTAGGTAGTGGTTATGATCGATTCGATAGAAAGGAAGGAATTGTGTGTATTTTTCGTTGGGGATTTCCTGGACAAAATCGTCGCATCTTCCTTCGATTCCTTATGAAAGATGTTCAGTCCATCAGAATAGAAGTTAAAGAGGGTATTTATGCCCGGCGTGTCCTTTATATGGACATCCGAGGCCAGGGAGCTATTCCCTTGACTCGTACTGATGAGAATTTGACTCCACGAGAAATTGAACAAAAAGCTGCGGAATTAGCCTATTTCTTGCGTGTACCGATTGAAGTATTTTGAAATGAACTAAAAATTATTTCTCATCAGGAGGTAAAAAATAAAAAAAATACTAGCGGCATCTCCTATATCACACTATCCCATTTCGGGATTAGGTCCAATTTTTTTTTATTTCTTCATTCGAATTTGAGACGGACTCTTATTCTATTTGGATATTCGTTATATATTCAAGGACTAACCATAACCAATACATCACAAATAAAAAACAGTGAATAGATTCAAAGGAAAGATACCTTGTAATAGAACTCATTGCTTGATAGAAATATTGGATCGCATAGAGTTTACAAACGAGGTGGGTTCATTAAGAATTCACAGATGAAAAAAATGGAAAAAAAGAAAGCATTCATTCCCCTTCTATATCTTGCATCTATAGTATTTTTGCCTGGGTGTATCTCTCTTTTATTTCATAAAAGTCTAGAATCCTGGGTTACTAATTGGTGGAATACTAGGCAACCCGAAACTTTCTTTAATATCATTCAAGAAAATAGTATTCTAGAACAATTCATAGAATTTGAGGAACTCTTCCTGTTGAACGAAATGATAAAGGAATATCCGGAGCCACATCTACAAAAGCTTAGTATAGGAATACACAAAGAAACAATCCAATTGATCAAGATGCACAATAAAGATCGTATCGATATGATTTTACACTTCTCGACAAATATAATATGTTTCATTATTCTAAGCGGTTATTCTATTCTGGGTAATGAAGAACTTGTTATTCTTAACTCTTGGGTTCAGGAATTCTTATATAACGTAAGCGACACGATCAAAGCTTTTTGTATTCTTTTATTAACGGATTTGTGTATTGGATTCCATTCGCCCCATGGTTGGGAACTAATGCTTAGCTCTATCTACAAAGATTTTGGATTTGCTCATAACGATCAAATTATATCTGGTCTTGTTTCCACTTTTCCAGTCATTTTAGATACAATTTTCAAATATTGGATCTTCCATTATTTAAATCGTGTATCTCCATCACTTGTAGTGATTTATCATTCAATGAATGACTGAAAAATGATTCACTGATATTAATTATTAATCCGATTATAATGTTTGTTACTTTGTACATAAAGAAGTACATAAAGAAAGCGTTCAAAAAAGTACTTACTCTTTCTATTTCTCCAGAGGATTTCTCTTATATTCGAGTAAACTTATTTCCGTACATAGCAGAATCGTGGATAGGGAACTATACTAGCAACCTACCTAATTTATTGTAGAAATTTTGGGCTCAATGATTGGACCATGCAAACTAGAAATACCTTTTCTTGGACAAAGGAACAGATTACTCGATTCATTTCCGTATCGCTCATGATATATATAATAACTCGGACATACATTTCAAATGCATATCCCATTTTTGCACAACAGGGTTATGAAAATCCAAGAGAAGCGACTGGGCGTATTGTATGTGCCAATTGCCATTTAGCTAATAAGCCCGTGGATATTGAGGTTCCCCAAACGGTACTCCCCGATACTGTATTTGAAGCAGTTGTTCGAATTCCGTATGATATGCAACTAAAACAAGTTCTTGCTAATGGTAAAAAGGGGGGTTTGAATGTGGGGGCTGTTCTTATTTTACCCGAGGGATTTGAATTAGCTCCTCCCGACCGTATTTCTCCCGAGATGAAAGAAAGGATAGGCAATCTGTCTTTTCAGAGCTATCGCCCCACAAAAAAAAATATTATTGTGATAGGTCCTGTTCCTGGTCAGAAATATAGTGAAATAACCTTTCCTATTCTTTCTCCCGACCCCGCTAGTAAAAAGGATGTTCACTTCTTAAAATATCCCATATATGTAGGCGGGAACAGGGGACGGGGACAGATTTATCCCGACGGAAGCAAGAGTAATAATACAGTTTATAATGCTACAGCAGCAGGTATAGTAAACAAAATTATACGAAAAGAAAAGGGGGGATACGAAATAACCATAGTGGATCCATCGGATGGACGTCAAGTGGTTGATATTATCCCTCCAGGGCCAGAACTTCTTGTTTCAGAGGGTGAATCTATCAAACTTGATCAACCATTAACAAGTAATCCTAATGTGGGTGGATTTAGTCAGGGAGATGCAGAAATAGTACTTCAAGATCCATTACGTGTCCAAGGACTTTTGTTCTTCTTGGCATCTGTTATTTTGGCACAAATCTTTTTGGTTCTTAAAAAGAAACAGTTTGAGAAGGTTCAATTATCTGAAATGAATTTCTAGATCCGAAAATTTTTCAACATCAAGTTAGTAAAAAGAACCGTATTTTTTCGGGGCATTATTAGTCTTCCTAGTCTTGGACACAAGAAAGGGATGAAGAAAATTCCCCTTCTTGTGTCCAAATAATAATGAGTCTTCATACCAGTTTCTCAAAGATTCCTATCCTTAGTTTCTATTTTTTCAGGTTTCTCATAATTTTTTTGGTACTTAGTACTTTATGTATAATGTATAATAAAGTAGTGGGCAAACAAAAAAGAGAGGTCATTTTAGATTTTATAGAACTTAGTCAATGAACTTAGAAAGATAGATACTACCTAGGCCAGATGGTCGGAATTAAACAATTAAGTTCATTTTTCAAAACATCATCAGAAAAAACAAATGGGGTTTTAGGAAACATTGGAAAGGAAAAGGGGATCCATTTGTTTTGTTAATTATCTTAATAAAAGGTTTTGATTATTAAGAACTCACCAGGATCGTTCCCTTCGAATCAGACAAAGAAAGAAGGGGACTGGTGAGTTCTTACGCTTTCATGTCTACAACTCAGTTCATCCGATTACTACAGGGATGAACCCAATCCTGAATATGAACCATAAAAGAAAATACCTAGTAACCCG